TATTCACGGGTGGTACTGCCGAACATGTACGAGCTCCTTCTAATGGAAAAATAAAATTTGATGAGGGTTTGGTTCATCCCACACGTACCCGTCATGGGCATCCTGCTTTTCTATGTTTTATAGACTTGTATGTAACTATTGAGAGTCAAAATATTAGACATAATGTAAATATTCCAACAAAAAGTTTGATTTTAGTTCAAAATGATCAATATGTAGAATCAGAACAAGTGATTGCCGAGATTCGTGCCGAAACGTCCACCTTTCATTTTAAGGAGAGGGTTCAAAAACATATTTATTCTGAGTCAGAAGGAGAAATGCACTGGAGTACTGATGGCTATCATACGCCCGAATATCCATATAGTAATGTTCATATATTACCAAAAACAAGTCATTTATGGATATTAGCAGGAGGTCTATGCAGATCCAATTCCAATAGAGTGTCTTTTTCACTCCACAAGGATCAAGATCAAATGAATGCTAATTCTTTTTCTCTCAAAGATATCTTTGATCTCTCACTGACTAATGATCAAGTAAGACATAAATTGTTGGATACTTTTGGTAAAAAAGATAGGGAAAGTCTTGACTATTCAAAACCTTATCGAATCATATCTAAAGGTCATTGGAATCTTATAGAGCCTTCTACTTATATTCGTCAAGAGAATTCTTTGGCGAAAAAGCGAAGAAATAGATTTGTGATTCCCTTACAATATGATCAAGAACAAGAAAAGAAACTAATACCCTGTTTTGGTATTTCGATTAAAATACCTATAAATGGTATTTTACGTAGAAATAGTATTCTTGCTTATTTTGATGATCCGCGATACAGAAGAAGCAGTTCGGGAATTACTAAATATGGGATTGTCGAAATAGATTCAATCGTAAAAAAAGAAAATTTGATTGAGTATCGAGGAGCAAAAGATTTTAGTCCGAAATACCAAACGCAAATGAAAGTAGATCAATTTTTTTTCATTCCCGAAGAAATACATATCTTACCCGGATCTTCGCCCATAATGGTCCGGAACAATAGTATCATTGGAGTAGATACACGACTTGTTTTAAATCTAAATACAAGAAGTCGAGTAGGTGGATTAGTCCGAGTGGAGAGAAAAAAGAAAAGTATAGAACTGAAAATATTTTCTGGAGATATTCATTTTTCTGGAGAGGTGGATAAAATATCTAGGCACAGTGGCATTTTGATACCACCAGGAATCGGAAAAAAAGATTCTAAAGGATCAAAAAAATTTAAAAATTGGATCTATGTCCAACGCATTACATCTACCAAAAAAAAGTCTTTTGTTTTGGTTCGGCCCGTAGTCACATATGAAATAGCTGATGGGATAAATTTAGCAACACTTTTCTCTCAAGATCTCTTGCAGGAAAAGAATAATGTCCAACTTCGAATTGTCAATTATATACTTTATGAAAATGGCAAGTCAATTCGAGGAATTTCTCACACAAGTATTCAATTAGTTCGGGCTTGCTTAGTATTGACTTGGGACCAAGAAAAAAAGAGTTCTATAGAAGAAAAGGTTCATGCTTCTTTTGTTGAAATAAGGACAAATTATCTACTTTGTTATTTCATCCAAATTGAGTTAGTAAAGTCCACTCTTTCGTATACCGAAAAAAGGTATGATACGGCAGGTTCAGGATTTATTTCCAATAATGAATTAGATCGTATCCATAGAAAAAATCCTTTTGATTCCAAGGCGAAGATTCAATTATTTCCCCAACATCAGGGAACTCTTGGTACGTTGTTGAATCGAAATAAGGAATGCCAATCTTTCCTAATTTTGTCATCATCCAATTGTTCTCGAATTGGCCCCTTCAATACTTCAAGATATAATAAATATAATAATGCGACAAAAGAATTGGATTCCATGACTCCAATTAGGTATTTGTTGGGTCCTTTAGGTACTATTGTGCCTAGAATAGTAAATTCTCGTTCATCTTACTTTTTAAGAACTTATAATCAAGTCTTTTTAAAGAAATCTTTTTTGCTTGAAAATTTTCAACAGACTTTCCAAGTGCTTCAAGTACTTCCATTTCAATACTATTTTCTAGATGAAAATAGTAAAATTTATAATCCCGATCCTTGCAGTAACATCATTTGGAATTTATTCCATTTGAATTGGTGTTTTCTCCATCACGATTCTTGTGAAGAGGCATGGACAATAATTAGCCTTGGACAATTCCTTTGTGAAAATGTATATCTATTGAAATATGGATCACGCATAAAAAAATCTGGTCAAATTTTCATTGTTCATGTTGATTCTCTAGTTATAAGATCAGCTAAGCCCTATTTGGTCACTCCAGGAGCAACTGTCCATGGTCATTATGGGGAAACCTTTTATGAAGGAGATACATTAATTACATTTATATATGAAAAATCGAGATCTGGTGACATAACGCAAGGTCTTCCAAAAGTAGAACAAATCTTAGAAGTTCGTTCAATTGATTCAATATCGATGAACCTCGAAAGAAGAATTGAAGGTTGGGACGAACGTATCCGAAGGATTCTTGGGATCCCCTGGGGATTCTTGATTGGAGCTGAACTAACCATAGCCCAAAGTCGTATCTCTTTGGTTAATAAGATACAAAAGGTTTATCGATCCCAGGGGGTACAGATCCATAATAGACATCTAGAGATTATTGTACGTCAAGTAACATCAAGAGTTTTGGTTTCAGAAGATGGAATGTCTAATGTTTTTTTACCTGGGGAATTTCTTGGATTGTTGCGAGCAGAGCGAGCAGGGCGCGTTTTGGACGAAGCGATCTGTTATCGGGCAATCTTCTTGGGAATAACGAAGTCATCTCTGAATACTCAAAGTTTCATATCCGAAGCGAGTTTTCAAGAAACTGCTCGAGTTTTAGCAAAAGCTGCTCTACGAGGTCGTATTGATTGGTTGAAAGGCCTGAAAGAGAACGTTGTTCTGGGGGGGATTATACCGGTTGGTACCGGATTCAACAAATTAGTACATCGTTCAAAGCAAGACAAAAACATTCATTTGAAAATCAAAAGGAAGAATCTATTTGAGTTGGAAATGAGCGATATTTTGCTACACCATAGAGAATTATTTTGTTCTTGTGCCCCAAAAACTTTCCATGAGACATCAGACCAATCTTTTACGTAATGTATCCTAACAAGAGGTTTCTTTTTTTTACTTTAACTCTCTGGTCCGATTATGGATTTCATAATCAATGAAATAAAAAAGAAAGAATGAAATTCATGGTTTGGGTCGTAGATCAATGGTCAATCCTGGTAGAAAGTTCCGTCGGAACAATTTTTTATTTCATAAGGTACTGAATCTCTTTGAAAAAAAAAAGAGAAAGTGTGGTAAAATGGGAAGACGATATTGGAACATCAATTTGGAAGAAATGATGGAAGCAGGAATTCATTTTGGTCATGTTACTAATAAATGGAATCCTAGAATGGCTCCTTACATCTCGGCAAAGCGTAAAGGTATTCATATTACAAATCTTACTATAACTGCTCGTTTTTTATCAGAAGCCTGCGATTTAGTTTTTGATGCAGCAAGTAGGGGAAAAAGATTCTTAATCGTTGGCACCAAAAAGAAAGCAGCAGATTTAGTAGCATCAGCAGCAATAAGGGCTCGATGTCATTATGTTAATAAAAAATGGCTTGGTGGTATGTTAACGAATTGGTCTACTACAGAAACAAGACTTCAGAAGTTCAGGGACTTAAGAGCAGAACAAAAGATGGGGAAACTCAATCGTCTCCCTAAAGGAGATGCAGCAATGTTGAAGAGAAAGTTATCTACTTTGCAAGCATATCTTGGCGGGATCAAATATATGACGGGATTGCCCGATATTGTAATTATCGTGGATCAGCAAGAAGAATATACGGTTCTTCGAGAATGTGTCATTTTGGGTATTCCGACGATTTGTTTAATCGATACAAATTGTGATCCAGATCTTGCAGATCTTTCTATTCCGGCCAACGATGATGCTATAGCTTCGATTCGATTGATTCTTACCAAATTAGTATCTGCAATTTGTGAGGGCCATTCTAGTTATACAAAAAATGGTTGATTATCTTATCATTACCCTTAATAAGAAGAAAGAAGAAGATTAGTTTATTTTTAGTGAACTCTCTTTGATTTTTACTATTTTGGTTTGCATCTTTTGGAGTTTGAACTATGTTTTGACTATCAAATAATATTTAAAAGAAAAGATAAAAATGATTGGTATTTTTTTTATGCGATTTCTCGGTATCCAAAATATACGATTCATAACTTAAATTCATGAATGAATATAGGTGAATTGAGAAAGAGAAGGTTGAATAAAAATAATCACTTTTTTGAAGTTTGATTTCTGTTAGAGGACAATATGAATGTTATACCATGTTCCATTAAAACACTCAAAGGGTTATACGATATATCAGGTGTAGAAGTAGGCCAACATTTCTATTGGCAAATAGGAGGTTTACAAATTCATGCCCAAGTACTTATCACTTCTTGGGTTGTAATTGCTATCTTATTAGGTTCAGTCATCCTAGCTGTTCGGAATCCGCAAACCATTCCGACCAACGGTCAGAATTTCTTCGAATATGTCCTTGAATTTATTCAAGACTTGAGCAAAACTCAGATTGGAGAGGAGTATGGTCCTTGGGTTCCTTTTATAGGAACGATGTTCCTATTTATTTTTGTTTCTAACTGGTCAGGTGCTCTTTTACCTTGGAAAATCATAAAATTACCTCATGGGGAGTTAGCTGCGCCCACGAATGATATAAATACTACTGTTGCTTTAGCTTTACCCACGTCAGTGGCATATTTCTATGCAGGTCTTAGGAAAAAAGGATTGGGATATTTCGGGAAATACATTCAACCAACTCCAATACTTTTACCAATTAATATTCTAGAAGATTTCACAAAACCTTTATCTCTTAGTTTTCGACTTTTCGGGAATATATTGGCTGATGAATTAGTGGTTGTTGTTCTTGTTTCTTTAGTGCCTTCAGTAGTTCCTATACCTGTAATGTTTCTTGGATTATTTACAAGTGGTATTCAAGCTCTTATTTTTGCAACTTTGGCTGCGGCTTATATAGGTGAATCCATGGAGGGTCATCATTGACTCACTTTCAAAAGAGTCTTTTTTTAATTTTTGAAGCTTATCCCAATTCAAGCAATGCGGGAGTTCGGGATTCAATATAATCCACTGGGTTGGAGATCATGTATATGTAATACCTATGAGTATCAATCCTTGTGTATGTTTTGAAGAATGGTTTCAGAATACAATTTAATAGAATAAAAAAGAATAAAAAGTGCAGGTGATTTACGTTATGGAAGAAAAAATAGTTACTAGTTAAATGGTAATGACCCCTATCTCTTTTTTTTTATAGCCTACTGCATTTAGATGGATTTCCATATAAGTCCTTTTTCTATTTTGTCTTTGATTGTGAATTGAATGAAAGAGAAAAAATAGAATAATTTATAAACAAGGAAACGCAATGACTAAAACCGTATACATATTTATTTATATAAGGTAGAAAGGAAAAATGGTCTATCGAAGTAGTTCTGACAATTCAGTAATATTCTGAATTCCATTTGGAACTTTTAGCTACTTCGACCCGATAGATTTTAGTGAAAAAGATCAAAAAATAAAAAAGAAGTGTAGTAAGGTAATATAAGAAAATTAGAAGTAGAAAAAAATAGATTAAGTACTAATTCATTGGTTGGTTGTATCATTAACCATTTCTTTTTTTGGTGCGAGGAACTTACCATGAATCCACTTATTTCTGCTGCTTCCGTTATTGCTGCTGGATTGGCTGTAGGGCTTGCTTCTATCGGACCTGGGGTTGGTCAAGGTACTGCTGCGGGCCAAGCCGTAGAAGGTATTGCGAGACAACCAGAAGCAGAGGGTAAAATACGAGGTACTTTATTGCTTAGTCTGGCTTTTATGGAAGCTTTAACAATTTATGGACTGGTCGTGGCATTAGCTCTTTTATTTGCAAATCCTTTTGTTTAATGTTTAATTTCATCGTAGAATAAAAATGTAAAAAAAAAAAGAAGAATAAAAGCATAACCATAACTAATAAATTTGAGAATTCTCAAATTCCATTAATAATAATAAGCGGAGTGATACAAAAAGAACTCTGTTCTTTGTTAGTCCTATCTATAAGGGGAGAGCCTATGAAAAATATAACCAATTCTTTTGTTTCCGTGGGGCACTGGCCATCCGCTGGGAGTTTCGAGTTTAATACCGATATTTTAGCAACAAATCTAATAAATCTAAGCGTAGTGCTGGGTGTATTGATTTTCTTTGGAAAGGGAGTGTGTGCGAGTTGTGTATTTCAAGAATAGGTTGGATTTAACCGGCTGCACTTTCTTTATATTTATGTATTCTTTTTTATATTTCTATAGTCTAAATAGGAACAAAAGGTGCACAATCTCGACGAATTACTTCGGAATTTGATTTTATTCAGAAATCATATGTAAGAACCATAGCATTTCGTGACTAATTGGTAAATGAACTTTGATTCTCTTCTCTATCAACCAAGAATTTTGAGGTCTTTTACATGGTTAAAGATAAATTGTTTGAAGTCCAGGCACAGCATAGCATGGTACTCTTTCTACCACTACGTTAGTACCAAAAGTACAAAAAAGGTTGAAAAATAAGAAAAAAGGAAGAATTAGGAATTTATCCGATGTAGAACACTCATATGGATAAAATTCTTTGAACCATTAACTGGAAAGATGGGTCCCCCTTTTTTATCCACTGCCGAATCGACGACCTATGTATTGTATTTGTATAAAATATTTGTATAAAAAAGAGAATTTTTTGGATGAAAAAGATCGAAATCTCATTTTATTCTAATAATAATGAGAATGAAGTAATGAAGTTCATAATTCTATTCAATTCTCTTTCTATTCTATTAGGATTTTGATTGAATTTATCATAGCATATAAAGAAGAAAAAAGAAGAAAGAATTTTATTCTTTCTTCTTTAAAATCTTTTTATTTTTGGAAAGAAGTTGTAAATAAAGAACAAATAAAGAAACAACTTTGCTGACAATTTTTTCTTTTTTGTCTGGTCTGAAGAGTCCTCCTAAGATTCTGATGTTAGATCAGTTTTGATATCTTTGAATAAGAACAGAAAAGAGAGGATAGGCTCATTCTGTTCAAAGATATGGGAATGCCCATTAATCAAAGAAAAGAAACAATTGAGCGTGAGAGCCAAATGAATTGAAAGATTCATGTTTGGTTCGGGAAGAGATATGATAGTTGTGAAATGAATGGAAAGATAATCTACTTTCATTAAATGATTTATTAGATAAGCGAAAACAGAGGATCTTGAGTACTATTCGAAATTCAGAAGAATTACGTAGAGGAGCCATTGAACAGCTCGAAAGAGCTCGGGTTAGATTACGGAAAGTGGAAATTGAAGCAGATGAGTATCGAACGAATGGATACTATGAGATAGAACGAGAAAAAGGAAATTTGATTAATGCTACTTGCAATAGTTTGGAACGATTAGAAAATT